CTATTGACAATATATCTAAATAATAGATATCTGTGTAACAATTTATGTTCTGGGGTTTACACAGACTCATATGTTTTGTTATAATTGAAATTGAGAAATATTTTTTGATTGAAAAATCAATACTGATTTGTTCTGTCTCAATTTGTATTTTGTCATTAGGAAAACACAATTTGAAATTCAAATCCCAGAATCGTTCATGAATTCGAAGTTAAGGGGTCAATAGTCAATGGTTCTAATTTCTCGTCTGAAAAATACACATTTGATTTCTCAATAGAAAAACGAGAGAATGTTTTTAGCATTGTGTATTTTCAGATACTATACAATCAATCATAAGGGATGGATCAAATCCAATCAAAAGGGGTCTTTCTTTTATTTTAGGAAATAAAGGATTAAGGAAAACAGAAGTCAAAATGCAAGTACAATAAAAATTCAGTAATCCGGGAAAAATTGCATCTATTCTATTTTGTATCATTTTGGCGGCATGGCCGAGTGGTAAGGCGGGGGACTGCAAATCCTTTTTCCCCAGTTCAAATCCGGGTGTCGCCTGAATCACCAAAAAACTCGAAATCATAATCGATTGATTGGATTGGTTTCTCAATAGTGTTTGGTAGAACCCCTTTTTGACTCTGCGACATTAATTCCACTATTATTAGTGAGGAATAATAGAAAAATTTCTTCGTATTTATAGAGATAGGGGACATAATGCACATGGATATAGTAAGTCTCGCTTGGGCTGCTTTAATGGTAGTCTTTACATTTTCCCTTTCACTCGTAGTGTGGGGAAGAAGTGGACTTTAGAAGTACTACTAATTGAGTTCAGGAATCAAACCGTCTCGATTGTTTTATAGATGATTCTGTAACGCATTTTAAACTATTTAAAATCTTTGAATTTGATTTGGAATCCTATTGGATTCCAATGGAGTAATCTAGGATAGGAATCATACTCTTTCAATCAAAGAGATATTTCATCGATTCCTGTCTTTGTACTTCGAAAAGAAAGGGATTCAGATGATTGGAAATTTATTCCAACCTAAAATTCTTCCGAAATTTTCTATTTCAATCAATGGGAATAGGCTCTTACTATCTTTATAGACTTTATAGGCGGATACTAAGGAAAACCGGACCCTTTTTCTTTTTTTTTTTCCTCTTTACTCTTCAAAAAAGAAGTCGTCTTGTTAAGCGTATACACACTTTCTATGAGAAATGATATAGAGATAGTGGTTGTTCAAGGAGAGACTGGGCAATAATAAGATCTTGCCTCGGGCGAGTTACAGACCGGGGATTTACCCTTTGGTTTCTATTCTAATTTTAGAAAGGCGGTTTATGCTTTATCGACTTATTTCATATCATGGTTCTGGCGTTAAAATAGACGAGTTTTCCCCTTCCTTATTAGTAAAAGGAAAGGAATTAGAATCCTAAGATAAGAATTATTTCAGATTGATCGGAACAAATAGATATATCAAATTGGGTCTTATGTCAATTCCATACAATATATGGAATATATGATATGGAATTAATATACACATATATGAAGAGAATATTGTAGATTGATATATAGAAACTTAAGCCTTTATCTTTATTCTAGATTACAACTTTATAGACTAAGAGATAGATAGTATGGTATAAAAATGAATTTTTATACCATACTATCTATCTCTTAGAAATTGCCGATTCTAATTATCGTGCGCTCATTTCATTTAAGTTAAGACGTGAAATTGGAATCCCTTTGATTTGACTTTGTCCATTTTTCATAAGAACTTGGAAGGAAAGTTTTATTCAATTGAATTAATCATTTTGACTGACTGTTTTTACGTAAATGATAAGTAGAAAAGCAGTAGGAACTAGAATGAATAGTGCAGTAGCAATAAATGCAAGAATATTGACTTCCATAATCTCATCAGTTTTTTACTTCGCAATAACTCGGGATTTAATCCCCTAGAGATGATAAATCTTTTGTCTATCGTCTGTAAATTCAATGAATGAATTACCTCTCGATGATCTTGAACCGGATCACTATCATGAATAACAATATCTGATCTATCAAATCAACCCGTTGTCAAGACTTGAATAGTATAACATAGGAAGTTCTTTTATCCATACCGAATTCAAATTTTGATTCCTGACTCAATTACTCCAAAATTTTATTTATCATACGTTTCCTTGTTTTTTCTATAACCCGCCTTGCGTCTTCCTTGGACAATCTTCTGATGAAGGATCATGAGATTGCCTTTCTACTTCAATTAATTACATAGTTCCAAACCTAACAAACAATAAAAGCGAAATGGAAAAATAGGAAAGCAAAAAGAAATCAAGACTTCTTTTTGCTTTGGGAATGAAAGTATATCCCTCGACACTCGTTACTGGTTCATAGAAAGGGAAAAATGCATTTTTGGATTTATTGGATCCGTCGGGACTGGCGGGGCTCGAACCCGCAGCTTCCGCCTTGACAGGGCGGTGCTCTAACCGATTGAACTACAATCCCAGGGAAATAAGGGATCTA